AAAAATGGCGGTTCAATTCGATGTTGTTTAAGGAGGAGTTAGAACACGGGTGCGGGTTAAGTAAATCACTAGAGGGTATTCGACCCGTTGGAAATACAAATGGGGGTGAAGACCCTGTTATAAATAACATGATTCATGGTTGGATTGATAGTGACAGCTCTAATAATATTGATCCTTTATTTGGTGTCAGCAACATTCGGAGTTTGATCTGTGATGACACTTTTTTAGTTAAGGATAGTAATGGTGAAAATTATTCCATATATTTGGATATTGAAAATTTTATTTTTGAGGTTGAAGACGATCGTTCTTTTTTGAGTGAATTGGGCGGTTTTTTTTCTAGTTGCCTAAATTATAGTTATCCGAATGATGGACCTAAGAGTGACAATCACTACTACAATCGTTACATGTATGATACTCAATATAGTTGGAATAATCACATTACTAGTTGCATTGAGAGTTATCTTCGTTCTGAAATCCATATTGATAGTTACATTTCAAGCGGTAGTGACAATTACAGTAAGAATTACATTTATAGTTACATTTGTAGTGAAAGCGTAAATAGTATTGACAGTGATAGTTTCATCAGTATACAAACTAGCGCAAGTGGAAGTGATCTCGATATAAGTAAAAAATACAGGAATTTGTGGGTTCAATGCGAAAATTGTTATGGATTAAATTATAAGAAATTTTTTAGGTTAAAACGGAATATTTGTGAACAATGTGGATATCATTTGAAAATGAGTAGTTCAGAAAGAATCGAACTTTTGATTGATCCAGGCACTTGGGATGCTATGGATGAGGACATGGTTTCGGTGGACCCCATTGAATTTCATTCGGAGCAGGAGCCTTATAAAGATCGTATTGATTCTTATCAAAAAAAGACAGGGTTAACTGAGGCTGTTCAAACAGGCATAGGTCAATTAAACGGTATTTCCATCGCAATTGGGATTATGGATTTTCAGTTTATGGGGGGCAGTATGGGATCCGTAGTAGGCGAGAAAATCACCCGTTTGATCGAATATGCTACTAATAGCTCTCTACCCCTTATTATAGTGTGTGCTTCGGGGGGAGCCCGCATGCAAGAAGGAAGTTTGAGCTTGATGCAAATGGCTAAAATATCTTCAGCTTTATATGATTATCAATCAAATAAAAAGTTATTCTACGTATCAATCCTTACATCTCCTACAACCGGTGGGGTGACTGCCAGTTTTGGTATGTTAGGAGATATCATTATTGCCGAACCTAATGCTTACATTGCATTTGCAGGTAAAAGAGTAATTGAACAAACATTGAATAAGACAGTACCTGATGGGTCACAAGAAGCTGAGTATTTATTCCATAAGGGCTTATTCGACCCAATCGTACCACGTAATCCTTTAAAGGGTGTTCTGAGTGAGTTATTTCAGCTTCACGGTTTCTGTCCTTTGAATCAAAATTGAATCACGTAGATCATTTAATTCTGTTTTTTTTATTTGAAGTTTACAAGTATTTAGTTTCCATTTTATTTAGTTTATGGTAATCAAAGTGAAAATCAAAAATAATAAGCACGGAGTTTTACTTGAGGTTATAAAATACAATTGTATAACGGATCATAAGTTGTTGATAATCACTTTTCTTATTTGCTACAGATCCATTTTATTTCTACCTATATAATGCATGATTAGTAATCGGGAAGGCTCTATCAATAGGATAAAAGAGTGAATTTTTCTCCTAAATTAGGAAAAATTCATGTTATTTTATTACATTACGTATTTATTATAGATATAATTATTCTCCAAGTAAGAACCTTTTTTGGTATTTATTAGAAGATAAGTATAAGAGAACAATAATAATAAATATATATTATATAAAAGTGAATAGGTACACTTATTTAGTTCTACGGTTCTTGTACCTATTATTATATACTGATAATAGATATACTTATTAATAGATATACTTATCATAAGATATCTTTATAACAGGTACAAAATATTAAATCGAGGTATCCATTCTATGACAACTTTCAACTTACCCTCTTTTTTTGTGCCTTTAGTGGGTCTAGTATTTCCAGCAATTGCAATGGCTTCCCTATCTCTTCATGTTCAAAAAAACAAGATTATCTAGATTCGACGGGACCAAATCTCGTTCATTTTTTTTTTTTTTTCAAGACTCGGACTTGGGTCATAATATAATACAGATATCTATATCTATTTAAATTTATCTATCTATTTAGTGGACATAGGATACAACATGTGGATTCTTCCGAACACAAATGAAAGAGCTATTATGCGCGTGGAAACATCATGGGATGATATATGGGGATAAATAGATTATATATTCAAAAGGGGGTCCGCAGATGTATGAAATGGAAAGTAAAAATATCTCTATGTATGTAGATATCTATAGTGGGATTATATGAGGGGGATCCTTTTTTATATCTAAGCGATTCGATGAATTACTCCTAATGGTTCACATCATAATAAGAGTGCTAGTTGATAAGAGTTGCTTCAGGAACAAAAAAAGAAAGTCAAATTTTTGTTATTCTCTAAATTTCAATAAAATTAAACAACTGGATCTAGTATGAACTGGCGATCAGAACATATATGGATAGAACTTATAATGGGGTCTCGAAAAACAAGTAATTTATGTTGGGCCTGTATCCTTTTTTTAGGTTCACTGGGATTCTTATTGGTTGGAACTTCTAGTTACCTTGGTAGGAATCTGATATCCTTATTTCCTTCTCAGCAAATCCTTTTTTTCCCACAAGGGATCGTGATGTCTTTCTATGGGATCGCGGGTATGTTCATTAGCTCCTATTTGTGGTGCACAATTTCGTGGAATGTGGGTAGTGGTTATGATAGATTCGATAGAAAAAAAGGAATAGTGTGTATTTTTCGTTGGGGATTCCCTGGAAGAAATCGTCGAATCTTTCTTCGATTCCTTATGAGAGATATTCAGTCGATTAGAATAGAGGTTAAAGAAGGTATTTATTCCCGGCGTGTACTTTATATGGAAATCAGAGGCCAGGGTGCCATTCCTTTGACTCGTACTGATGAGAATTTGACTCCACGAGAAATTGAACAAAAGGCTGCGGAATTGGCCTATTTTTTGCGCGTACCAATTGAAGTATTTTGAAATGAATTGAAGAATGAATGCTTTCGCAGCATTGAGTTCTGTTTTGTTTTTTCAGGTCGCTCATTCGAGCAAAAGCAGACGCGTGTGAAACAACCAGAAAACAGAAAACAAAGCGCTTTTTCCACCAAAAGTTTTTGATGGATTGTATATGGAAATCAACTCCATTTTTTCATACTCGTAACAAGTATACTAAGTATGGATTCATCATATATATCCGAAAAACTAAGACTATATATATACTTCATATTTTTGGGGTCCAATATTTTTTAATTGATATGTTAGATATAGATGGATCATATCTTGTAATTCAATTCTGTTTTTGTTTTGTCTCGAAATTAGAAAAATATGCATTTCTTGGCTTGAAGTGGCTCGTTAGGGCATTCAGCGAAAGGATACAATTGCTTCGAATGAAGACATAATAAAAAAAATATTGTTTCCAGATCTAAGGATTAGCCCTTTAATTAAATTAATTCAATTTAAATTAAATAAAATAAAGGGGGTCTGTGGATTCAATACCCTGTTTGTTATAGAACTCATGTTTCATGGAAATATCAGATTGGATAGAATCGAGGAATGAGGTGGTTTCATTAACAATTCACAGATTCAAAATGCCAAAAAAGAAAGCATTCAACCCCCTTCTATATCTTACATCTATAGTTTTTTTGCCCTGGTGGATTTCTTTCTCATTTAATAAAAGTATGGAATCTTTGGTTACTAATTGGTGGAATGCTGGGCAATCCGAAGTTTTTTTGAATAATATTCAAGAAAAGAACGTTCTGGAAAAATTCATAGAATTAGAAGAACTCTTCCTTTTGGACGAAATGATAAAGGAGTACCCCGATACACATATACAAAAGCTTCATATAGGAATACACAAAGAAACGATCCAATTGGTCAAAATGTACAATGAGGGTCATATCCATACCATTTTACATTTTTCGACAAATATAATAAGCTTCGCTATTCTAAGTGGTTATTCTATTCTGGGTAATGAAGAACTTGGTATTATTAATTCTTGGGTTCGGAAATTTATCTATAACTTAAGCGACACAATAAAAGCTTTTTCTATTCTTTTATTAACGGATTTATGTATTGGATTCCACTCGCCTCATGGTTGGGAACTAATGATTGGTTCTGTCTACAAGGATTTTGGATTTTATCATAATAATCAAATTATATCTGGTCTTGTTTCCACCTTTCCAGTCATTCTAGATACAATTTTGAAATATTTGATCTTCCGTTATTTAAATCGTGTATCTCCGTCACTTGTAGTCATTTATCATTCAATGAATGACTAAAAATGATCTACTGATATAAATCTAATCATAATGTTTTTTTTACTTCGTACATAAACAAACCATTCAAAATGTTACTTATTTTTGAAGTTTCTACCGATCCGGGACATGACTCCTGGATCCCAGTAAAATAGCAGAATCGTGGATAGGGAACTCTACTAGCAACCTACCCAATTTATTGTAGAAATTTTCGGGATCAATGATTGGACCATGCAAAATAGAAATATCTTTTCTTGGATAAAGGAACAGATGACTCGATCCATTTTCGTATCGGTCATTATATTTATATATGTAATAACTTGGACATCTATTTCACACGCATATCCCATTTTTGCACAACAGGGTTATGAGAATCCACGAGAAGCTACTGGGCGTATTGTATGCGCCAATTGTCATTTAGCCAATAAGCCCGTGGATATTGAGGTTCCACAAGCGGTACTTCCGGATACTGTATTTGAAGCAGTTGTTAGAATTCCCTATGATATCCAACTGAAACAGGTTCTTTCTAATGGGAAACGGGGATCTTTGAATGTGGGGGCTGTTCTTATTTTACCTGAAGGATTCGAATTAGCCCCCTCCGATCGTATTTCT